GTTGTAGAGGCAGTTTTTGTTAGAATCCCCCCTTTTTATTTTAAGGAATTTGTTAATTGTCCAGTAACAAATATGATTCGATGAAAGAAAGTGAAAAAAGAATAAAATAATTGGAATCAATAGTTGTAATGAATTGTTGGATTGGATCTCAATCCAAATTTGGATCTAGCTACAAGGAAGAGGCTTTATTTTAAAATATCGAACGAGGAAACATAGTATTCCATAAAAATGGAATTCAAAATAATAATTCAAAAAGAGTTTCGTTTTTAAATGAAGTTACACGATCCAGTTCGTTTATTCTCGACGACTTGGTTGATAGGAATCGCGAGATGGCTAGATCTTAGAAATGATGAATCGGTTTCATTTTATATGCCTGTTACTTTCTCTTTTTTCGTGCCGTCTATAATGATAGATGAATCCAAAACTTTCAATTGGACTTATTATTTCAATTGGTATTTTTGTATATCTTCCTATGTTAGAAAAATGGAAACTTAGGTAAATACTTTAGAAACATATGTATAAAAATACCATATTTCATTTAGCCCTTTCATGCTTACTATAACCAGTTATTTCGGTTTTCTACTAGTGGCTTTAACTATAACTTCAGCTTTATTTATTGGTCTGAGCAAGATACGACTTATTTAAAATTTCTATTTGAAAGAAACAATTCAGAAAGGAAATGCTTCTGTGAGATTCTGTGTATTCTAGAGTTATTTACCATGTCAATTGTCAATTCTTGGTCATTGAGATTCACATCAATTCGGATTAATATTTAGGTATAGATATTACCGCTTTTTTTCTCCTTTTCAAAAAATTGAAATGATTGAAGTTTTTCTATTTGGAATCGTGTTAGGTCTAATTCCTATTACTTTGGCTGGATTATTCGTAACTGCATATTTACAATACAGGCGTGGCGATCAGTTGGACCTTTGATTAATTCACATTTCTTTTTTTGATTGGCCTCCTCCTTTCTTTAATCCACAGGAGGTCAAATTCTAATTGTTGTGCAAGCGACTGAATCCATTTCAGTCTAATTGAATTCATGAAGAAAAAATCACGCTCTGTAGGATTTGAACCTACGACATCGGGTTTTGGAGACCCACGTTCTACCGAACTGAACTAAGAGCGCTTTCTTATCAGAATAGAAAAGGATGTAAAGAAAAGATTTTTTTTAAACTAATCCATTTTCATTTTCTATCTATATATTCTATAGTTTCATAAAAATGAACTTCCGCGCAACGCAATTTGAATCGATCTCAGCTGATTCCTCGTTACTGCTCAACGGGGCAGTAATAGGTAGGGATGACAGGATTTGAACCCGTGACATTTTGTACCCAAAACAAACGCGCTACCAAGCTGCGCCACATCCCTTCAAATTGTTCTACAGTATAATTGTAGAGAATTCCTTTCTTGTTTTCCACATCCCTATTTCCTGCATTGAGACACACAGCTTTTCTGTCCATTTCGTCTTTTTTGGCCTCATTTAACATATTTTTACATATAATAATAAGAAAAGGAAATCTTATGGATCGTTGTACATTTCAATTGGAATTAGGGATTCCGTGTACAACTCTAAACGGCCCTTAACTACATATGCATCTAATCATATATGCATTATCTTTATGTATTACAATAAAAAAGGAGGTTTTTCAATGCGAGATCTAAAAACATATCTCTCCGTGGCCCCAGTACTAAGTACGTTATGGTTCGGGGCTTTAGCAGGTATATTGATAGAGATTAATCGTTTTTTCCCCGATGCGTTGACATTCCCCTTTTTTTCATTCTAGCTATTGACACCGGAAGGAATGAAGAAGATTAGAAATAGAATCAAATATCTGTGACTAATCCCCCCTCCCTCTTTTCTCTTTTTTCCCTTTTTTTTTTCTAATTTTTAGAATTTAGAATAAGGGACGAAAGAGAAAGAATAAAAATGGATTCAACGTCTGCGAGACTCAGGTTCAAATTCGAATTAAAAATAGAGACGTGGGGGTAGAGTAGGAAAATCGGGGTCTAGGGCAAGAATACAAGATCTTTAACTGCCCTTCGGAGTTAAATAGAATTTCGAACTCATTCTCATTGTCTTGCTTATTATTTACTATGGCTTTTATGGCTTTGCTTTGATTTAATTGATTTTGATCTTTTAGAGTTGGATTTCAAGTTAATAACTTTTATTTTTTCCTTCCTTTCTTTTTCTTCATTTCGAATCAAAATAGAAGAGTTGAGTAAATCAAAAATCCAAAGGAGGTTCATGGCCAAGAGAAAAGATGCGCGGGTAACGGTAATTTTGGAATGTACCAGTTGTATACAAAACGGTGTTAAGAAGGTATCAACGGGTATTTCCAGATATATTACTCAAAAGAACCGGCACAATACGCCCAATCGATTAGAATTGAGAAAATTCTGTCCCTATTGTTACAAACATATGATTCATGGGGAAATAAAGAAATAGATTGAACCGAGTATGTCTTATCCTTGAAAGGAGAAAAATGACATTATATAGAACACATTGAAATATAAATAGAAGATATTGCATTTAAATAAAAAGAATCCTATTTGGAGTTAAAATTACAATTAAGAAATATTTCGGGATAAGAAATAAACTAAACAAACAAACCATGGATAAATCCAAGCGACCTTTTCTTAAATCCAAGCGATCTTTTCGTAGGCGTTTGCCCCCGATTCAATCGGGGGATCGAATTGATTATAGAAACATGAGTTTAATTAGTCGATTTATTAGTGAACAGGGAAAAATATTATCTAGACGAGTAAATAGATTGACCTTGAAACAACAACGATTAATTACTATTGCTATAAAACAAGCTCGTATTTTATCTTTGTTACCTTTTCTCAATAATGAGAAACAATTTGAAAGAATCGAGTCGACCACTAGAACTACTGGTCTTAGAACCAGAAAAAAATAGGCTTATTTTTTGTTCACTTCAATCAGAATTCCAATTTGAACTCAAACATGGATTGGTGTTTTATTTGACAAATCTTAGAATCCAGATTATTGTGTCGTAAAAAAAAAAACGAATCGGAAAAAAAAAGATTTTTTTATTGAACGTGTTCATTCATTTTGACTACTTTAGCGCATTTCTCATAGTAATTTTGACTTCAACTCCACCCTCCCGGAGTTCATTCTCCGGGGAACCCCATTTAAATTATTTCGGTGTATTCTTTCCAATCTACTTTTTCTCTGATTTCGTTGGAAATCATATAAAGACAATTCCTATTTGATATAGCTATTTGGGCCAGTATTTTACGATTAAGAAGCAACTGCCTCTTATATAGATCATGTATTAATTTACTATAACTATAAGATACTCCCTTTTCTCGAATTACTGCGTTTATTCGAGTGATCCACAAACGACGAAAATTTCTCTTTTGCTTATCTCTATCCCGATGAGCCGAAACCAAAGCTCTTATTTTCTGTTGAGTAATAGTTCGAGTAAGTCTTGAGTGAGATCCTCGAAAACTTGATGCAAATAAACGAATTTTTGTTCTACGTTTCCGGGCTATATATCCGCGTTTAACTCTAGTCATTGAATAAATAAAATTTTGACAAATAACTAATTGATTTTTTTCTTTCAGTTATTATTTTTCCCGTCCTGGCCTATTAATAACTAATAACCAAACGGATTTTTCCAATGTATAAAATACAAATTCCAATGGCTTTGGCTACTATAACCTTCCCGACCACGATTTTTTCTTTTTTGGGGTATTTTACTGGGAAATATGAAAGAAATTGTGGGTTTCCTCGTTTCTATGGTTACTTCTTAAACGGTGAGGTCTTCTCTATACACCGGAGCCCTTACTTCATTTAATATTTCATCAATGTTATTGGTAACTTGTATAGTTCACACCACACTCTTTGGCTCTACCTATGAATTATCCAGTAACAGGTCTTTCACAATGAGACCCGCCTATACAGTAACGGTATTTAATTAGGAAAGTTAACTGGGTAGCTGACCCTCGTAGTCCGTTCTTGACTGAGCGAGAACTTCTTTTTTTTTTTTTTTATTTTAATAAGATTTTTCCGCTTAATGGATAATCAGTTGCTACCAATGGAGAATTGTTTCTCATCTTAAATTCAGGTGATTGAATTTGCACCAACGGAAACCATAAACTTTATACACAATAGAAGGATAGATTTGCTTATTTTTAGATAGTGAATGGAGTTCCTTCTTCCATTCTATCCTATTCATTAGTACTGATCAGTCATACTGGAAGCAGTTTTCTTGCTTTTTCCTGTCAGCTCATGATCTAAACGAGTCGCACATACACCCTAGTACATGTTCCTCGACGCTGAGGACATCCCCGAAGAGCGGGGGATTTCGTGACATTTCGAATGGGCTGTCTTGTATTTCTAATAAGTTGTTTAATAGTTGGCATGTTGAGTCATATATATAATGGGCTGGTTTAGATTGATCCTAACCGGATTTTTTATTTATTTATATAGTAAACTCGGAGATAAAATATCAAATCACAGATTTGCACAAAATCCACTTTTTCATTCAACTGCTACAAGATCAACAATTCCATAAGTTTGGGCTTCTGTTGCTGACATAAAAACGTCTCTTTCCATGTCTTCAGATACAACCCATAAAGGTTTACGCGTCCTTTGTACATAAACCCTTGTGATGGTTTCGCGTAGTTTCAGCAGTTCTTCCGCTTCCAGGATAAATTCTCCCGTTTGTGCCTCATAAAAAGAACTAGCAGGTTGATGCATCATTACCCTGATAATAGAAGGTTTCTCTATCTGGTGTGATGAAAGAAACAGAAAAGAAAGATAAAGAATAATAGGAAAAAGGATAGAATTGAACAACCGTACGGGCATTATCTTTTATGCATTGCATACGGCTCTATAATCAAATTGACCCCTAACTTTTCCATTCAAGAAAGATAAAAAATAGAATCTATTAGCCCCAGATGGGTAAATGATCAAAATGCCACCCTTCTTTTTTTTTTCGGAGGAGTTCAAAAATACTATGATGGCTCCGTTGCTTTCTATTTTAAAATGGATTTTTTTTGTCTTTGATTCAGCAATCCCAAAGTTTCTTTTTGAGCCAATTAAAAAAATTTGGTTTTTTCGCACTCTTTTTTTTTATAACTTAAATATTGTTAAGAGCCCGTTAGTGTAAAAACAAACAAGTTTGTGACGCTGAATTGGACTTCCGATAGATAAGAGAAAGTCGGAAATATCTTTTATCTCATACTACTCTCTCGATACATAATCAAATCTTTTGAAAAAAAAAATACAAAATTTTTCATATCGAATTCGAAGTGCCATGCTATTATTACTTAATATTCATATGGCGAAGGCATAGTTTTCTTTTTTCTCTCAAATAAAAAAACTTCATTGGCGCCAAGCGTGAGGGAATGCTAGACGTTTGGTAATTTCTCCTCCAACCAGAATAAAAGATCCCATTGACGCGGCCAATCCCATGCATATTGTATGGACCTCTGGTCGTACAAATTGCATAGTATCATAAATGGCTATTCCGGGTATTATCCATCCACCAGGGGAGTTTATAAACAAATACAGATCTTTAGTCTCATCCTCGATACTGAGATATACCATAAGACCAATAAGTTGATTCGAGATCTCGCTATCAACCTCTTGGCCTAAAAAAAGTAATCTTTCTCGATAAAGTCGGTTGAGTAGGGTAAAATTGTATTCCTTAGGAACCGTACATGCACCTTTTGATGCATACGGTTCAAAAAAATTGCGAAGAAAAGAATCAATGTATAGATTCCAGTCCTCTTTCTTTTTCGGGTTTTTCTAATTTTTTAATGAAAGGGCTTTTTCTTCGATTTTTCAATAAAGATGAATTTTGATTTCTTCTTTGATAATAAAAAAAAAGGGTAAATAAACTTATCGAATTAACTTCTCATTGATGTATTCTTTCATCGAAATTCAATCCCAATTACGATGGTATTTTCTTGTTCCTGAATGGGTCTCTTTCATCTTTTTAGGTTTATGCTCTACTCCGGGTAAAGATTCGCCCGATTTTGATTTGCACATATAGGACAAATCTTCCCATCACCATTTCTTTTTGTTATGACTTTACAAATAATCATTTATGATACACATAGTAATCATAGATATATTACCAATTGGGTTTTTTTTTTAAACGGAGCCTGGATACTTCATTTTTTTCGTCCAGCCAAAGCCAACCATAAATTATTCTAATTGATATAATTCTATGAATTCCCCCAAATAATGCATTTAATTGCATTTCACGCTCCAATTTTTCGATAATTCAATTTCTCTTTCTTGGGCGAAACAGAGGATATCTCGGTCGGGGGAGAGAATGGGGAAATCCCATATGACCCAAGATATCTGACAAGTCGCACTATACGTCAACCCAAGATGCATCTTCCTCTCCAGGACTTCGGAAAGGTACTTTTGGAACACCAATAGGCATGGATTGAAAGAAAAAAGAACTAAATACTATATTTCACTTTGATGTGGAAACGTAACAATATGGTTTTATTGTCTTTATTTTTCTTGTCTTTATAATATTGGCTTTATCATATTTATTTTATCCATAGATTAGAAAAATTTAGAAAGAAAGACAAAATAAATAAAGGAATTTTTTTACGAATAGATCCTTCTAATGATAAATGAAGGATGGACAAATTTTCTCATAGAAAATGGTATCAATCCACCATTGCATATTGGTACTTATCGAATATAGAATAAATCTGTTTCTCTTTGTTCTTACGAACAGAATTCTTCCATTATTACGAATAGAATATAGAATCAATATTAACCTAACCCTTGTTAGGAAAAAATCCCCTGAACAGGGGAAGTCTATAGGATAATCATAGTATAATTTTTTCCAATGCAATAAAGTTACGTAGTGTCTATTTTTCTTCGATAAAGGGGTATTTTCCATGGGTTTGCCTTGGTATCGTGTTCATACCGTTGTATTGAATGATCCCGGCCGGTTGCTTTCCGTTCATATAATGCATACAGCTCTGGTTGCTGGTTGGGCGGGCTCGATGGCTCTGTATGAATTAGCAGTTTTTGATCCTTCTGACCCTATTCTTGATCCAATGTGGAGACAGGGTATGTTCGTTATACCCTTCATGACTCGTTTAGGAATAACCAATTCATGGGGGGGTTGGAGTATCACAGGAGGAACTGTAACGAATCCGGGGATTTGGAGTTACGAAGGTGTAGCTGGGGCGCATATTGTGTTTTCTGGCTTATGCTTTTTGGCAGCTATCTGGCATTGGGTCTATTGGGATCTAGAAATATTTTCTGATGAACGTACAGGAAAACCCTCTTTGGATTTGCCCAAGATCTTTGGAATTCATTTATTTCTCTCCGGGGTGGCTTGCTTTGGTTTTGGTGCATTTCATGTAACAGGTCTGTACGGTCCTGGAATATGGGTATCCGATCCTTATGGACTAACGGGAAGAGTACAGCCTGTAAATCCGTCGTGGGGTGTGGAAGGTTTTGATCCTTTTGTTCCGGGAGGAATAGCTTCT